GGATACACGTAATGAATTCCAGACATCCCACAAACAAAACAAAAACAGTATAAACAAAAAGGTTTACAGAATTTTTTGATCATACATAAGTATCGATCGACAATAATTTGTTGCTTTTTACCAACTTGTTGTTAAGGAATTTCTGGACCTAGAAATTCATTTCATACAATTGAACCTTTTCAAACTGTTTCTTTTTAAGAACCAAAAAAACTTGTGCCAAAATAACAGATGCCAAGAAGAGCAAAAGGCCTTGGACACGTAATGGATCTTGAAGCACTATTTCTGCATCTCCCTGACCAAACCCTCCTACATTGGGATTGCTTGTTAATGGTTGATCAAGCTTGATGGATTCACCCTCTGAAACAAGAAGTTCTGGTCCTGGAGGTATAATATCAACCACTTGATGTCCATCCGATGCATCAACTATGGTTATTTCATATCCTCCTTTTTCTTTACGTACTATTCTGCTTACTATACCTGCTGATGTAGCATTATAGACTGTATTGTTACTCTTGCTCCCATCAGGATAAATCTGACCCCTTCCTCTGTTCCCACCTACATATATGGGATATTTTAAGAAGTGAACGTCTTTCCTCGTAGCAGGGTCGGGGGAAAGAATGGGAAAGGCGATTTCACTATATTTCTGACCGGGAACAGGACCTATCACAAGAATATTTCTTTTATTGGGACGATAACTCTGAAAAGACAGATTTCCCATCTTTTCTCTCACCTCGGGAGAAATACGATCGGGTGGGGCTAATTCGAATCCCTCGGGTAAAATAAGAACAGCCCCTACATTCAAAGCCCCCTTTTTACCATTAGCAAGAACTTGTTTCAGTTGCATATCATAAGGGATTCGAACAACTGCTTCAAATACAGTATCAGGAAGCACGGCTTGCGGAACTTCAATATCCACGGGCTTATTAGCTAAATGGCAATTGGCACATACAATTCGTCCAGTTGCTTCTCGTGGGTTTTCATAACCCTGCTGCGCAAAAATGGGATATGCATTTGAAATAGATGCCCGAGTTATTACATATATCATGATCGATACAGAAATCGATTGAGTCATCTGTTCCTTTACCCAAGAAAAAGTATTTCTATTTTGCATGTCCAATCATTGATCCCGGAATTTCTACAATAAATTAAATAGGTAGCTAGTATAGTTCCCTATACACGAGTCTGTCATTGTACTGGGATAATTGTACTGGAATATAGGACGAATACCTTGAAGAGCTAGAAGTATAAAGAATTAAGTAAGATTTAAAATGCTTTCTTTATTTTATATACGAAGAAAGATTCTGATTTGATTGATATCAGGAGATCAAATGAGTTCTTCATTCATTCATTGAATGATAAATGACTACAAGTGAAGGAGATACACGATTTAAATAATAGAAGATCCAATATTTCACAATTGTATCTAGAATAACTGGAAAAGTGGAAACAAGACTAGATATAATTTGATCGTTATGAACCAATCCAAAATCGTTGTAGACCGAACCAATCATTAGTTCCCAACCATGGGTCGAATGAAATCCGATCCATAAATCAGTAACTAAAAGAATCAAAAAAGCTTTTATTGTGTCACTTAAGTTATAGAGGAATTCCTGAATCCAAGAATTAAGAATGACAAGTTCTTCATTACCCAGAATAAAATAACCACTTAGAATAGCGAAACAAATTATATTTGTCGAGAAATCCAAAATGATATGGAGATGATATTCATTGTGTGTTTTGACCAATTGTATCGTTTCCTTATGTATTCCTATACGAAGTTTTTGTATATGTGTCTCCGGGTACTCCTTTATCATTTCATCCAAGAGGAATAGTTCTTCCAATTCTATGAATCTTTCTAGAACGTTTTTCTCTTGAATATCATTCAAAAAAGTTTCGGATTTCCCGGTATTCCACCAATTAGTAACCCAAGGTTCCAGACATTTATTAAATGAGAGAGAGACCCACCAGGGCAAAAATATTATGGATGAAATATATGGGAGGGAGACCCAGGCTTTCTTTTTTTTTTTCATTTTTATCCTAAAAGGACCCTTATTCTATTTCTATATTCCTTTCCTTCTAGATCCGAGATCTAAATTACTAGACAAAAATGGGAAATAGATCCATGGGTTCAATACCTTTTTATAGAACTCGTACTTCAGAAAAATATCAGATAGAGTCGACGGTTGTATTAAAAAGGAAATTAGCAAGTTTTTTCAATTTTTTCTTCAGTTCATTTCAAAATACTTCAATTGGTACGCGCAAGAAATAGGCCAATTCGGCAGCTTTTTGTTCAATTTCTCGTGGAGTCAAATACTCATCAGTACGAGTCAAGGGAATGGCTCCTTGGCCTCTGATTTCCATATAAAGGACACGACGAGGATAAAGACCCTCTTTAACCTCCATTCTGATGGATTGGATATCTCTCATAAGTAAGCGAAGGAAGATGCGACGATTTTTTCCAGGAAATCCCCAACGAAAAATACACACTATTCCTTCTTTTCTATCGAATCGGTCATAACCACTACCTACATTCCATGAAATTGTGCACCACAAATAGGAGCTAATGAATAGACCTGCGATCCCATAGAAAGACATCACGATCCCTTGTGGAAAAAAAATAATTTGCTGAGATGGAAATACGGATATCAGATTCCTACCAAGATAACTGGAAGTTCCAACCACTAAGAATCCTAGTGAACCTAAAAAAAGGATACAGGCCCAGAAAAAATTACTTGTTTTTCGAGACCCCATTATAAGTTCTATCCATATATGTTCTGATCGCCAATTCATACTCTACTAGATCCAGTTGCATTCGATTGTAATTGAGAGAATAACCCAAATAAATTTTACTTTCTTGATCCCGAAGTCACTTTCATTAACTAGCACTATTCTGATGTAAACCCGTTAGAAGTAATTTGTTAGATACATTGACTTTCCATTTAAATAAAATATTCGCCGATCCATTTTAAATTTAACCAGCTATACCTGCATATACATGCATTTATGCGGATATCATGTATCTGCATGCATAACAGTTCTTTCATTTGTGTTCGTAAAGAGTCACATATCGTACCATATTACACTAAATAAATATCTGTATTATGATCCAGTGTTGAAATAAATTGACGAGATTTGGTCCCATCGGATCTAGACAATTTTATTTTTTTGGACATGAAGAGATAAAGAAGCCATTGCAATTGCCGGAAATACTAGGCCCACTAAAGGCACAAAAATAGAGGGTAAGTTGAGATCTGTCATAGAATGGGTGCCTCGATTTAATATTTCTATCTATTAGAAAGAGAAAGATATCTTATGATATGATAAGTATATCTATTCTAAGTTAAGTATATATCATAAACTGTATTATATTTATAATATTATTTATAAGTAGTTAATAAGTGCAAGGAATGTAGAACTAAGAAGTGTACTTATTCATCTTTCTACACGAATATGTATGATAATTCACTTTATTAATATATTTTATTATTCTTCTCCCATCCTTATTTCTTTCTATCTTTCTAATCTAATAAGGAGTTTATTATGAAAATAAAAGATTTTATTAGGAGTTTGCGACTCTAACTAATTCGATCCATCCAACAAACGGGGATTCATAGTAAAAAATGGGGGTTATCGATAGATATAGAAATAACTTCTATTCTCTATTTTATATTTATTTCTTTTTATTTTGATTTCGATATTTTTTTTTATTGTCTATATTAATACGTAAGAAGGCCAGATAATTTTTTTTTTATTTTCCCTAATTCTAATTCCTCGGAGGGAAAAATTCACTTTTTTATCCTGTTGATAGAGGGTTCGTGATTACTAATCATGAATAGAGGTAGGATAAAAAAAGAGATCCGGAGGAAAAAATAAAAAGTAATTACCCGAAACTTCTAACTCTTATTACAAGTAGAACTTATGTCATCAAAGAAAACACCATTCTTTTTAGTTTTTTTTTGATTACGATGAACTAAATACTTGTTCGCTACAAATAACTGAAATTAGTGCTATACTTTATTAATTTTTTGAATTTTGATTCAAGGGAAAGAAACCGTGGAGCTGAAATAACTCACTCAGAACACCTTTTAAAGGATTACGTGGTACAATTGGGTCAAATAAACCTTTATGGAATAAATACTCAGCCGCTTGTGAACCATCGGGTACTGTCTTATTCAATGTTTGTTCAATTACTCTTTTACCCGCAAATGCAATGTAGGCATTAGGTTCAGCAACAATGACATCTCCCAACATACCAAAACTGGCTGTTACTCCACCGGTTGTAGGAGATGTAAGGATTGATACATAGAATAATTTTTTATTTGATTGATAATTATATGAAGCGGAAGATATTTTAGCCATTTGCATCAAACTCAAACTTCCTTCTTGCATGCGCGCTCCTCCAGAAGCACACACAATAATGACAGGTAAAGATCGATTAGTAGCATACTCGATCAAACGGGTGATTTTCTCGCCTACTACGGATCCCATACTACCTCCCATGAACTTAAAATCCATAACTCCAATTGCTATGGGAATACCATTTAGTTGACCTATGCCTGTTTGAACAGCTTCAGTTAAACCTGTCTTTCTTTGATAAGAATTGATACGATCTCTATAGGGTTCCCCCTCTGAATGAAATTCCATGGGGTCCATAGAGACCATATCTTCATCCATAGGATCCCAAGTCCCCGGATCAATCGAAAGTTCGATTCTATCTGAACTGCTCATTTTCAAATGATATCCACACTGTTCACAAATATTCATTTTTGACCTAAAAAATTTTTTATAATTTAATCCATAACAATTTTCGCATTGAACCCATAAATGTCTGTATTTTTTATTTCTACCGAAATCATTAGATCTTCTTCTTATATTGAAATCACTACCATTTTTACTAGTTCTTATACCAGAACTAGAACTCCCACTTTCACTACCAGTTACATTTTCAGTACAAATGAAACTATAAATGTAACTGTCACTGTAATTGTCGGTACCACCCG